GTATAATAATTGGAGTTACACCAATGAACAAAAAAGAAACAACTTAAACAAGGAGTTTCAAAATAGAATCGAAGTTTTAGATAAAGGATCGAGTACTTTGAATGTACTTGAAAAAAGGACTAATTTGTGTAATGATGAGACTAACAAAGAATACTTACCTAAAAAATATGATCCTTTTTTGCATGGACCTTATCGTGGAAAAATCCAATTTTTTTTTTCATCCGTAATGCTAAATAAAACTTCTAACAAAAAGAACATCAAAACAATTTGGATAAATAAGATTCATGGTCTACTTCTTACTAATAATTATCCCGAATTTGAACAGACACTAGACAGGTTTTGTATAAAATCATTTTCAACAGAAAAAGTACGTTCTTTATTTCCAGAACACACAGGAGAAAAAATTGATTCAGAAAACCAAATCCTAATTTTAAAAATTTTATTCGATGTAGTTATAACGGATCCCAACGACCAAAAAATTAGAAAAGAATCGATTGGAATAAAAGAAATTAGTAAAAAAGTTCCTCGATGGTCATACAACTTAATTGCTAAAAAGCAAAACAAGGGCGAAACCGTAGAAGGGACAAGTCGTTCAAGAAAGTCCAAACGTATAGTTCTTTTTACTGATAACCAGCCAAATAGCGCTACTTATCCAAATCCCAAATATACTAAGAGTCCTAAGCAACCAAAGAAAGTGACTTTGATCCATTATTCACAACAATCGGATTTTCGTCGAGGTCTAATTAAAGGTTCCATGCGCGCACAAAGACATAAAACCATTACTTGGGAACTGTTTCAAGCAAATGTGCATTCCCCCCTTTTTTTGGACAGGATAGACAAACCTTTTCGTTTTTCTTTTGATATTTCCGAACTGATGAAAGTAATTTTTATAAATTGGATGTGGAAACAAAAAGACCAAAAACTTTCTGATTATACAAACAAAAAGACAAAAAAAATGGATAACCAAAAGGAAGACAAAAGAGAAAAATCCAAAAGAAAAGCAAAAGCACGGATACCAATAGCAGAAATCTGGAATACATTTTTTTTTGCTCAAGGAGTGAGAAGTTTTGTGTTATTAACTCAATCGATTCTTAGAAAATCTATTATATTACCTTCACTGATAATAACTAAAAATCTCGCCCGCATGCTATTATTTCAAATTCCCGAGTGGTCCGAGGATTTAAAGGATTGGAATAGGGAAATGCACGTGAAATGCACCCATAATGGTGTTCAATTATCCGAAAGACAATTTCCTAAAAACTGGTTAACAGAGGGTATTCAGATAAAGATCCTATTTCCTTTTTGCCTGAAACCCTGGCACAAATCTAAGCTACAATCCCCCCATAAAGATAGAATGAAAAAAAAAAAAGGACAAGACAACGATTTTTGTTTTTTAACAGTTTGGGGAATGGAAGCTGAACTACCTTTTGGTCCTCCCCGAAAACGACCTTCATTTTTCGAACCCATTTTTAAAGAACTCAAAAAAAAAATTAGACAATTGAAAACAAAGTTTTTAAGAGTTTTAAAAGAAAGAACAAAAATTTTTCAAAAAATCGCAAAAGAAACAAAAAAATGGGTCATCAAAAGCATTCTCTTTCTAAAAGTAAAAGGACGAGTAAAGGAACTTTCAAAAAAAAACCAAATTCCATTATTTAGATTGGGAGAAATAGATGAATTGGGTGAAACTAAAAAAGAGTTGATAATAAGTAATCAGATTATTAACGAATCGTCCATTCAAATTCGATCTATAGATTGGACAAATTTAGCACTCCCAGAAAAAAAAAGAAAAGATATGACTAATCAAACAAGCATAAGAAAAAAGAAAATAGAAAAAATGACAAAAGAAAAGAAAAAAGGACTGCTAACTCACGAAATAAATATTAGTTCGAACAAAACAAGCTATCGTGCTAAAATATTAGGATCATCAAAAAAGATTTGGCAACTATTAAAAAAACGAAATACTCGATTAATCCGTAAATCATATTTTTTTATAAAATTTTTCATTGAAAGGATATACATAAAATTTTTTCTAGCTATCCTCAATATTCCAAAAATCAATGCAAAACTTTTTTTTGAATCACCAAAAAAAAGAAAAATTATTGAGAAAAATATCCACAATAATGAAACCAATCAGGAAAAAATTAATAAAACAAGTAAAAATAAAATTGACTTTATTTCGACTATAAAAAAATCACTTTCTAAGGTTAGTAATAAGAATTCAAAGATTTTTTGTGATTTATCTTCTTTCTCACAATCGCAAGCATATGTATTTTACAAATTATCACAAACCCAACTGATTTACTTTTATAATTTAAGCTCTGTCCTTCAATATGATGAAACATTTCTTTTTCTTAAGAAGGAAATAAAAGATTATTTTCAAAAACAAGGAATATTGAATTCTGAATTAAGACATAAATCTTTTTGGAATTTTGAAATGAATCAATGGAAAAACTGGTTAAGGGGGCATTATCAATATCAATACGATTTATCTCGGATAAGATGGCCTAGATTAGTACCAAAAAAATGGCGAAATAAAGCCAATCAACACAGTATGGCTCAAAATAAAGATTTAAACAAAAAGGATTCATATGAAAAAAATAGATTAACTCATTACGACAAACAAAATTTTTTTGAAGCAGATTTCTTACAGAATCAAAAATATAATTTGAAAAAACACTCTAAATATAATTTTTTATCATATAAATCTATTAATTATGAAGATAAGAAAGACTCGTATATTCATAAATCACCATTCCAAGTAAATAAGAAAAATAAAGAAGAAATTTTTTATAATTCCAACATAAGTAACGGCAAATTTTGTGATATGCTGAGCGGTATCCCTATTAATAATTATCTAGAAGAAGATGATATTATGGATATGGATAAATTTTCGGATAGAAAATATTTTGATTGGAGAATTCTCAATTTTTGTCTTAGAAAAAAGGTTGATATTGAAGTCTGGGTTGATATTGGTACCAACAGGAATCCAAATACGAAGATTGAAGCTACTAATAAGTATCAAATAATTGATGAAATTAATAAGAAAGGTCTTCTTTATCTTACAATTCATGAAGATGAAGAAATTAATCCATCCAATCAAAAAAGAACTCTTTTTGATTGGATGGGAATGAATGAAGCAATACTACGTAATCCTATATCAAATCTGGAGCTTTGGTTCTTCCGAGAATTAATGCAATTTTTTAATGCATATAAAATGAAACCGTGGATCATACCAATCAAATTACTTCTTTTCAATTTTAATGGAAATGCAAATGGTAATAAAAAAATAACTGGAAAGAAAAAGGAAGATCTTTTTACAGCATCGAATCAAAAAAACTCTCTTGAATTAGACAATGGAAGTCAAGAAGAAAAAGAACCCCCAAACCAAGAGAATCCTCGATCAGATACACAAAACCAAGTAAGTCTTGGATCAGTTCTCTCAAACCAAGAAAAAGATCTTGAAGAAAATTCTTCGGGATCAGACATAAACAAACCTAGAAAGAAAAAGAAATACAAGAGCAACACAGAAGCAGAACTTTATTTCTTCCTAAAAAAATATTTGCGTTTTCAGTTGAGATGGGATGATTTTTTAAATCAAAGAATAATCAATAATATCAAGATCTATTGTCTCCTGCTTCGACTGATAAATCCAAGAGAAATTGCTATATCCTCTATTCAAGGGGGAGAAATGCGTCTGGATATTTTGATGATTCAGAAGGATTTAACTCTTACAGAATTGGTCAAAGGGGGAATATTTATTATCGAATCGCTTCGTCTGTCTGTAAAAAAAGATGGACAATTTGTTATATATCAAATCGTAGGTATTTCATTGGTTCATAAGAAAAAGCGCCAAATGACTAAAAGAGACCGAAAAAAAAACTATGTTCATAAAAAAAAAAATTATGAATCCATTGCAAGACATCAAAGAATGACTGGAAATAGAAACAAAAAGAATTATGATTTGCTTGTTCCTGAAAATATTTTATTCCCTAACCGTCGTAGAGAATTGAGAACTCTAATTTGTTTCAATTGGAAGAATAGAAATAGTATTCAGAGAAATTCCGTATTTTGTAATAACGTAAAAAATCACGTTTTTATTTTGGATAAAAGCAAAGATCTTGCTAGAGAGAAAAATAAACTAATAAAATTAAAGTTCTTTCTTTGGCCCAATTATCGATTAGAAGATTTAGTTTGTATGAATCGCTATTGGTTTAATACCAATAATGGCAGTTGTTTCAGTATGATAAGGATACATATGTATCCACGATTGAAAATTTGTTACTAGTACGTTTTTCTTATCGATCACGTACCATGCCTGATATATGAAAACAAAGATATGGACACATGCCTTGTCTTACATTCCATTATGATACATGATACCACTTTAAGGACATACATATCAGTTAGATCTCTAAATGAATTAACAGAATCTTTTTTTTTAGGTCTCGCTTTTTCTCTTTTGAAGAAATATACCATCTTTTTTGATCCCTAATCAAATTTCAAATTGGATTGATTATTGATTGATTTTATAGGAAGTTCATAACGGCTTTAAGATGATTGTGTATATCAAATTCAAATGACTAGCATTATTATTACTGATCAGTAAATTTCATATTAAAAGAAAGGGAAAAGAGGATTTCGTTTTATGGTAAAAAATCCATTCATCTCAGTTACTTTTCAAGAAAAAAAAAAAGAAAACAGCGGGTCTGTTGAATTTCAAGTATTCAGTTTCACTAATAAGATACAAAAACTTACTTCCCATTTGAAATTGCACAGAAAAGACTATTTATCTCAGAGGGGTCTACGGAAAATTCTGGAAAAACGCCAACAGCTACTATCTTATTTGTCAAATAAAAATAGAATACGTTATAAAGAATTAATTAGTCAATTGAATATTCGGGAGTCAAAAAATCGTTAATTTGAAAAAAAAAAAATTCAAAATTATTTGATTTATTAGATTTTGAATCTTGATAACTTCTTTTCGTTTTCAACAATTCATATAAGAATGAATCGAGGAAAAACCTATGAGTATACTAGCTACAGGAAAAGACCTTATGAGAATCAATATGGGACCTCACCACCCATCAATGCATGGTGTTCTTCGTCTCATCGTTACTCTAGATGGTGAAGATGTTATTGACTGTGAACCCATATTGGGTTATTTACACAGAGGGATGGAAAAAATTGCGGAAAACCGAACAATTATACAATATCTGCCTTATGTAACACGTTGGGATTATTTAGCTACTATGTTCACAGAAGCAATAACTGTAAATGGACCAGAACAGTTGGGAAATATTCAAGTACCTAAAAGGGCCAGCTATATCAGAGTAATTATGTTGGAGTTGAGTCGTATAGCCTCTCATCTGTTATGGCTCGGCCCTTTTATGGCAGATATTGGTGCACAGACCCCTTTCTTCTATATTTTCAGAGAAAGAGAATTAGTATATGATCTATTCGAAGCTGCCACCGGTATGAGAATGATGCATAATTATTTTCGTATCGGAGGGGTAGCGGCTGATTTACCCCACGGCTGGATAGATAAATGTTTTGATTTCTGTGATTATTTTTTAACGGGAGTTGTTGAATATCAAAAACTTATTACGCGAAACCCTGTTTTTTTAGAACGAGTTGAAGGAGTGGGCATTTTTGGTGGAGAAGAAGCAATAAATTGGGGTTTATCAGGACCAATGCTACGAGCGTCTGGAATAGAATGGGATCTTCGTAAAGTTGATCATTATGAGTGTTACGACCAATTTGATTGGGAAGTTCAGTGGCAAAAAGAAGGAGATTCATTAGCTCGTTATTTAGTCCGAATCGGTGAAATGACAGAATCCGTAAAAATTATTCAACAGGCTTTGGAAGGAATTCCGGGGGGGCCCTATGAGAATTTAGAAATCCGATGCTTTGATAGAGAAAGCGATCCACAATGGAATGGTTTTGAAGATCGATTCATTAGTAAAAAACCTTCTCCTACTTTTGAATTGCCGAAACAAGAACTTTATGTGAGAGTCGAAGCCCCAAAAGGAGAATTGGGAATTTTTCTAATAGGAGATCAAAGTGGTTTTCCTTGGCGATGGAAAATTCGCCCACCGGGTTTTATCAATTTGCAAATTCTTCCTCAGTTAGTTAAAAGAATGAAATTGGCTGATATTATGACGATACTAGGTAGTATAGATATCATTATGGGAGAAGTTGATCGTTGAAATGATAGTTGATACAACAGAAGTACAAGATATCAATTCTTTTTCCCGATTGGAATCCTTAAAAGAGCTCTATGGGACCATATGGGTATTTGCCCCTATTTTGACTCTTGTATTAGGAATCACAATAGGTGTACTAGTAATTGTGTGGTTAGAAAGAGAAATATCTGCAGGAATACAACAACGTATTGGACCTGAATACGCCAGCCCTTTGGGAATTCTTCAAGCTTTAGCGGATGGGACAAAACTACTTTTCAAAGAGAATCTTCTTCCATCTAGAGGAAATACTCGTTTATTCAGTATTGGACCATCTATAGCAGTCATATCAATTCTACTAAGTTATTCAGTAATTCCTTTTAGTTATCACCTTGTTTTAGTTGATCTCAATATTGGTATTTTTTTATGGATTGCTGTTTCAAGTATTGCTCCTATTGGACTTCTTATGTCAGGATATGGATCAAATAATAAATATTCGTTTTTAGGTGGTCTGCGAGCTGCTGCTCAATCGATTAGTTATGAAATACCATTAACTTTATGTGTTTTATCAATATCTCTACGTGCGATTCGCTAAAACATAAGCTTTTCTTTTCCTTCTAAAAAAAAAACGAAATTGAATAGATATCTACCTTATTTTTATTGAATAGATATCTACCTTATTTTTATTCATTTATTTATTCTTTAGGTTAATAAAAAAAATTAGATAGTTATATATGAGTGAAAGAAAACAACTTAGAAATTCGCAGTAAAAGCAGATTGAGTCTCATTTACTATAGTACAAGAATTAAATGAAAGTAAACAAAAGTGGAAGAAGCCCTTTACCCCAAGATTGGTTGATTGGTCATCCTAGCTTGAAGCGGGCTCAAAAGTCAACCGTATGGAGTTTTCACTATCGTTTGTATGTATTACAATACATATATTAACGAACGGGGGATTGAAAAAAAAATGGGTGGGTAGTAAGAAACACTAAAATACACACAAAGAATTAGTAATGGAGATTATATAAATTAACTAAAAATAGACTTCTGCATAACATAAAAAGAATACTAATTGGGGCTTTAAGTTGGTAGAAATGATCAGGTAGTACTCCCCACAATTCCGATTCAGAGTATGCTCCTATCCCCCAATTTAAGAAATGACTATCAGGAACGAAATAATCCTTTACTCTTTTGAGGCCCCCTTTTTCTAAGAAAGAAGAAGAGGAAGAAAAAAATAGAAAAAAATACAATTACAATAGAAACAAAAGAGATTTTTTCTTATTTCTTTCCTATCTTCATAGAAAGAGAATTTGTGTCATGATTCATGAACTAATGTAATATCTAATTTTTTTTTGTAATCGAAAAGAAAATGATGGCTCGAAATATCAATAGATATTTCTACAATTTCTACAAAGAGTATTTTATTGAAGAATTGATTAAGTTATTACTCAACACAAAAAAATTGAAATTATTAAAGGCTGAGATCAATTCAGAAATGCTTTTTGATTTATTCTTATAGCAGACAGAATTCCATTGGTATAATTGGGGGCCTTCCAAGAGATTTTGCCTCTATCCATCCTATAACCATATCAAGATAACTAATACTTGCCCGGTCCTTAGATTTATTTGTGGCCCTGAGGAGCCGTATGAGGTGAAAATCTCATGTACGGTTTTGTAATAGCGATGGGAACAGTAATGTTATCACCGACTATGATTATCTAATAGTTCAAGTACAGTTGATATAGTCGGAGCGCAATCAAAATATGGTTTTTGGGGGTGGAATTTGTGGCGTCAACCTATAGGGTTTATCGTTTTTCTAATTTCTTCCCTAGCAGAATGTGAAAGATTACCTTTTGATTTACCAGAAGCAGAAGAAGAATTAGTAGCAGGCTATCAAACCGAATATTCGGGGATCAAATTTGGTTTATTTTACGTTGCTTCCTATCTAAATCTATTAGTTTCCTCATTATTTGGAACAGTTCTTTACTTGGGGGGTTGGAATCTTGCCATTCCGTACATATTTGTTCCTGGGTTATTTGAAATAAATAAAGCAGATGGAATCTTTGGAACGACAATTGGTATCTTTATTACATTAGCTAAAACTTATTTGTTCTTGTTCATTCCTATCACAACAAGATGGACTTTACCTAGACTAAGAATGGACCAATTATTAAATCTTGGCTGGAAATTTCTTTTGCCTATTTCTCTTGGTAATCTATTATTAACAACCTCTTCCCAACTCCTTTCACTGTAAAGAAAAAAGGAATATCATATTCACGGCTTACCTCAAACAAGAGAAAGAAAAAAATGATTCATAGATATTCTCGATATGTTCCCTATGGTAACTGGGTTCATGAATTATGGTCAACAAACAGTACGAGCTGCAAGGTACATTGGTCAAAGTTTCATGATTACCTTATCCCAAGCAAATCGTTTACCTGTAACTATTCAGTATCCTTATGAAAAATTAATAACATCGGAGCGTTTCCGCGGTCGAATCCATTTTGAATTTGATAAATGTATTGCTTGTGAAGTATGTGTTCGTGTATGTCCTATAGATCTGCCTGTTGTTGATTGGAAATTGGAAACTGATATTCGAAAGAAACGATTGCTTAATTACAGTATTGATTTCGGAATTTGTATTTTTTGTGGTAACTGCGTTGAGTATTGTCCAACAAATTGTTTATCAATGACTGAAGAATATGAACTTGCCACTTACGACCGTCACGAATTGAATTACAATCAAATTGCTTTAAGTCGTTTACCAATGTCAGTAATTGACGATTTTACAATTCGAACAGTTTTGAATTCGTCTCAAAGAAAAAACGGGTAAATCTCTTGATTAAAGAATTTTTGGAAATTACTAAGGTTGCGTTTTGGTATAAAGGAATAAGGTCTTTCTCTTTGTTTGGTCAATAACTACAAATCCCAACTATGGATTGAATGATGAGAAGTATTAATTAATTTGTATTGAAAGGCTGTTAATATATCCACAATTTTTTCGAAATATAGACTTTCCATTTCAAACTGCCATTTCCAATAAAGAAAAGAACGAAATTGATCCAATAACTGTACCCACATCAATTCACACCTATTAGATTCGAATTTCATTCAATCGGGGATACCTCATAAAAAAAATTCCTGGTCGGTTCAATAAGGTCATGAAAAAACATTTCGATTTATTTATCTCTTTTTTTAATATAATGGATTTGCCTGGACCAATACATGATTTTCTTTTAGTTTTTCTAGGATCGGGTCTTATATTAGGAGGTCTGGGAGTGGTATTACTTACCAACCCAATTTATTCTGCCTTTTCATTGGGATTGGTTCTTGTTTGTATATCCTTATTCTATATTCTATCAAATTCGCCTTTTGTAGCTGCTGCACAGCTCCTTATTTATGTAGGAGCTGTAAATGTTTTAATCATATTTGCTGTAATGTTCATGAATGGTTCAGACTATTCCAAAGATTTTCATTTGCATCTTTGGACTATTGGGGATGGAGTTACTTCTCTGGTTTGTACAAGTATTTTTTTGTCGTTACTCACTACTATTCTAGATACGTCGTGGTACGGGATTATTTGGACTACACGATCCAACCAGATTATAGAGCAAGATTTTATAAGTAATAGTCAACAAATTGGAATTTATTTATCAACCGACTTTTTTCTTCCATTTGAACTCATTTCGATAATTCTTTTAGTTGCTTTGATAGGTGCAATTGCCGTGGCTCGTCAGTAAAAAATCTTTATAATTAGCAACAGCAATTCAAATTCAACTTTTTCTGTGTTATCACATCTATTTGCCTTCAATTCTATTTGAATACTGTTTCGTGTATAAATAAAATAAAAATAGAAATTTTTTGATTCGATTTATTAGTAGCAATATATTCTTTTATTCTATACTTGTTACATTCTAAACAATCAAATCACTTGAATTATTGTTCATATTGAAATGAATCGAAATTGGTACGGAGTTGGTCAATGATGCTCGAGCATGTACTTATTTTGAGTGCTTATTTATTTTCTATTGGTATCTATGGATTGATCACGAGCCGAAATATGGTCCGGGCCTTGATGTGTCTTGAACTTATACTAAATGCGGTTAATATAAATTTTGTAACATTTTCTGATTTTTTTGATAGTCGGCAATTAAAAGGAGATATTTTCTCAATTTTTGTTATAGCTATTGGAGCCGCTGAAGCAGCTATCGGATCAGCTATTGTTTCGTCAATTTATCGTAACAGAAAATCGACTCGTATCAATCAATCGACTTTGTTGAATAAATAGTATTTCGAAATCAGAATATTCATCAATTCGAATTAGCATATATAATACGTCGTAACCTCGATCATATTGGTGAAAACGTAAGAAATCAAAGTATCTTTGTTCCCTCTTCTCAATTGATCTGGAACTAGATTGATTAGAAAATTTCTGGTAAATCACTGATTCATCTGGTGTTTAAATATATGATTCATTTCAAAAATTACTAGATCGAAAATTTATGAGTTCAGAAATTGATAGATCCAATGTCACATTCAGTAAAGATTTATGATACATGTATCGGATGTACTCAATGTGTCCGAGCATGTCCCACGGATGTATTAGAAATGATACCTTGGGACGGATGTAAAGCTAAGCAAATTGCTTCTGCTCCAAGAACGGAGGATTGTGTTGGTTGTAAGAGATGCGAATCCGCCTGTCCAACGGATTTCTTGAGTGTTCGAGTTTATTTATGGCATGAAACAACTCGAAGTATGGGTCTAGCTTATTGATATTGATACGTTCCCCCAAACCCCACTTGAATCTATTTTGAATCGATTTTTTTTACTTACCGATTACCGACAAAAAACCGTACTCGAAAAATAGAATATATTCTATTTTTCGAGCACGGTTTTGTCTGGTTCGAGTGTATCTTGTCTTTACCACGAATTTTTTTCCTTGGTTAACAATAATTGTAGTTTTTCCAATAGCCGCGGGTTTTTTAATTTTCTTTCTCCCTCATAGAGGAAATAAGGTGACTAGGGAGTATACTATATATATATGCGTCTTAGAACTCCTTCTAACAACCTATGCATTCTGTTATCATTTCCAATTGGATGATCCATTAATACAACTCGTAGAGGATTATAAATGGATCAATTTTTTTGGTTTTTACTGGAGATTGGGAATAGATGGACTTTCCCTAGGACCTATTTTATTGACGGGATTTATCACCACTTTAGCTACATTAGCGGCTTGGCCAGTTACTCGGAATTCCCGATTATTCTATTTCCTGATGTTAGCAATGTATAGCGGTCAAATAGGATCATTTGCTTCTCGTGACCTTTTACTTTTTTTCATCATGTGGGAATTCGAATTAATTCCTGTTTATCTACTTCTATCTGCATGGGGTGGAAAGAAACGTCTTTATTCAGCTACAAAGTTTATTTTGTACACTGCAGGAGGTTCCGTTTTTCTATTAATAGGAGTTTTGGGTATCGGTTTATATGGTTCCAATGAACCAACATTAAATTTGGAAATATTAGCTAATCGATCGTATCCCGTGGCACTGGAAATACTATTCTATATTGGATTTCTTATTGCTTTTGCTGTCAAATCACCGATTATACCCTTCCATACATGGTTACCAGACACCCATGGAGAGGCCCATTACAGTACTTGTATGCTTCTAGCCGGAATCCTATTAAAAATGGGAGCATATGGTTTGGTTCGGATCAATATGGAACTATTACCGCACGCTCATTCTATATTTTCTCCCTGGTTGATCATAGTAGGTACAATGCAAATAATTTATGCAGCTTCAACATCTCCTGGCCAACGCAATTTGAAAAAAAGAATTGCCTATTCCTCCGTATCTCATATGGGTTTCATAATTATAGGAATTGGCTCGATAACCGATACGGGACTCAGTGGAGCCATTTTACAAATGATTTCTCATGGATTTATTAGCGCTGCACTTTTTTTCTTGGCAGGAACGAGTTATGATAGAATACGTCGTGGTTATCTCGACGAAATGGGCGGACTGGCTATACCAATTCCAAAGATATTCACGATATTTAGTATTTTATCGATGGCTTCCCTTGCATTACCGGGCATGAGTGGTTTTGTTTCAGAATTGATAGTATTTTTTGGACTAATTACCAGCCAAATTTTTTTTTTAATGGCAAAAATACTGATTACTTTTGTAATGGCAATTGGAATGATATTAACTCCTATTTATTCATTATCTATGTTACGGCAAATGTTCTATGGGTATAAGCTATTTAATGGCGCAAACTCTTATTTTTTTGATTCTGGGCCACGGGAATTATTTGTTTTGATCTCTATTCTTCTACCCGTACTTGGTATTGGTATTTATCCGGATTTCGTTCTTTCACTATCAGTGGACAAGGTCGAAGCTATTCTATCTAATTTTTTTATAGATAATTTTCATCAATAAAAAAAATTGAATTGTAACCAAACCCCTTTGGCGTTTGTGAGAACCTTTTGAATCAAGTAATGTAGTGATTCAAAAGGTTCTCGATGGTTTCCACTCAGTTTCATTTATATATATGCGCTGTCCTATGTTTGTCTTCATCAGGCCCTTTCTTTTCTTCAATTTTCAATTAAATTATTAGATGTTAATTGTTAATTAAATGAACCATAACTATGTAACCCTATTCCTAATAGATTGACCCCGAAATAGCATATCCAAATTATAAGAAAGCCCATAGAAGCCACAATTGTGGAATTTAAACCTTCCCATTTTTTATTTGTTCGAGTATGGAAATAAATCCCGAATATAGTCCAAGTAATAAATGCCCAAGTTTCCTTTGGATCCCAATTCCAATATGATCCCCATGCCTCATTAGCCCATACTGCTCCTGAAAGAATACCTATGGTTAAAAAGAGAAATCCTAGACTAATAATATGATAACTCCAATGATCCAATTGTTGAATCAATTGATACCTGTAATAATTTCTAGCAGAAAAAAAATAAGTATTTAGTAAAACATTGGTTTTTGCATTGATATATTGTATTTCACCAAAGGAAAATGACTCAGTTGCAGTTCCATTTAATAAATGATTGCTTTTACCAAAAATCCTTATCACTTTTCGAAATGTAATGACTAGAAGAGCTGTGGATAATAATGATCCGCATAAAAGAGCTGCATAGCCTAATACCATCATACTTACGTGCATCATTAACCACTGAACTTGGAGAGCGGGTACCAATATTCCGGATTGATGCATTTTGGTTAACAAACCCGAAGTTGCAAAGCCTTGGGTAAAAAGAGCACTTGGCGCGGTTATTGCGCTTAAATGATTTTTATGTTTTTTAAAATCGAAAATCCTATGAATAATGGAGAAATTCCATGAAAGAAAGATTAATGATTCATATAAATCACTTAAAGGGAAATGCCCTGAATAAATCCAACGAGTGCCTAATAATCCTGTTAGACAGAAAAGAGTAGCTACCATCCCCTTTTCTGATGAATCATATAGTCCTATGATTTCATCGACTAATAAGGTTATCAAATGAATTGTAATTCCAATTGAAATGACCGAAAACGATATATGAGTTAATATATGCTCGAAAGTTGAAAATATCATAAATATAAAATGAAATTAAAAGTAAAAAGTGAGAGTCCCTCGAGTATACGGAATGGAAATAGGAAATTCAACTCATTATAGGACTTTTTATATATCGTTTAGAAGATGTTATGCCGCCACTCGGATTCGAACCGAGATGCTCTAGCACTGCTTCCTAAGAGCAGCGTGTCTACCGATTTCACCATAGCGGCTTGCTAGAAATCATAATAACTTTTTTTTATTCAATCGTCGAGATTGAAAGTGAAAGAGAAAATTTCAATGAAATACTTTTTCTTTTTAAGAAGCATTCAATTGATGAATAAAAACTTGTTTCAATAGAGATTGAAAGAGTCTCTTTTTTGTCGTCGTATTTAGTTACTAAGGATTTATTTAATTTGCATAACTTTTGTCTTGTTGGAATCGTTAGGTTTTTTTTTTCAGTATGAATTTGTCTTAGGGTTTATCAAACTAATTAGGTATTGGGCTGGACATATCATATAAAAGAATTTCGATTTCGATTGTCCTACTTCAAAAATTCAAAAATTTATTTCTAAATACGAATTCGAAAAATATCGATTTTGAGATTGATCTTCCCTTTAAAACATAGGATTTTTTTATTACTTATAATTTGAATACTATTCGTATAGAAATCATAGAAATCCGCCTAAATGGGTAAAGGCACTTTTCTGATTCTCAATTGGAGTGAAAGTGCGGGATATAATAGTGATTCAGAAAAATAATGATTCAGAAAGTTACAAAAAAAGTTTTCGACTTAATAATTAGAATTAGTTTCAACAACCCATTGCTTTTCTCTAAAGATTTTATATCTGCGATTCTATAGCATAAATAAAAATAGATAAAGATAAATAGAAAAAGAAATAGAAAAGGATAAATAGAAAAGAAAAAAAGAAAAGGCAAAACCTTTATTATTGTCTTATTTATAAATGGGTGGGTTATGGGGAAAATAAGGATCCCCATCCCGGGAATGAAAAACATATTCAAATACAAATAAAGGCAAAACTCTCAATTTGGTTTTTATTCTTTTTTTTTTTTCAAATTCTAAAAAAGTTACTTTTTTAGAATTTAAGAATTTAAGTAGACAAATCAATTGGTTCAAATGGTTCAAAACATTAGGGAATGGAAATCATTATACGTACTTTTTTGAGTTCTATTTCTATTTTTTTTATTTCTATTTTTCTATTCTATATTAAAAAATGTGGTCTAAATTCGAAACGAAATTGGCTCATTTTTGGAGTCAGGCAGATGCAGATTTAAATTATTCCAACGTTTTCTTATTTATTTATCGTACAAAAAAACTTTTTGAATTCCCGGTCGAAACGGATTTCGCTAACGAAAAAGCTTTGACCGCTGCCCAATATCCCCCTTTTTTCCAAATATTTTTACGAATATGTTTTTTTAATATAGAACTACGTTTTTTTGGAACTGCCATTCAAAAAAGAAAAAGTTATTCATTGCGAAAATTGGATGTGAAAGACATCTATTGTTTAAAACAAATCATTTTTTTTTCTTATTCATTTCATTATCTGGCTATTTGTTCTCTAAATTATACTATCTTTCTAAATACTACCTTATATAAAAAAAATAGAAATCTGGAAAAATTGCCTAAAATATTACTCGAACAAAAACGAAAAACAATAGAATATCCATTTTTTTTTTCAATTTCTATTCCATAGAATATTTGAGTAAGAAAAATTCGTATTTCAGAGTTATTTGTGATACCTTTCTATCCCTCTTCAAATCGATATCTATAGGGTGGATTATTCCATATAATATATATCGAATTAGTTGAAGTTGATCGAAAAAACAAAAGTCTTTCCCTTTATATCTCTGTCTGTTTTCGGGATGCTACTTTTGTACATAAAAAATACATATCGAACAAGCTTAAGAACCCTTACCTACCTAATAAAAAAACTTGAATCTTTTTGTTTTTTTTTTTTCTAGTAATTGGTATTGGTTATTAAATGCCATTTATTAGAATGGAACACAATCAATTAGTCCCGAAATAAATTCGTTAATGATTCTGAATAAACAAACAAAAATACCTAATTCTTATTTTATTAGGGAAAGGTATGGACCATCCTATAATTGATATCAAAATAAAGTACTCCTTTTTTTTGGTCTAATTTTTTAGTCTTGATATATGTCCATAAATTATTGGAATAGGGAATAATAATTGAAGTTGGAATTTGCTGTTACATTTTCCTAAAAATCTTACTTAGTCTAAAAAAATTAGTTATTTTTCACTAGTAACTTAGTTATATCATGTTATATCATTTTTCCACTTTGAACTTTGCAAATTTTTGCAGTAGTTGAAAAAGGTTCAAAATAACTACGAATAGAAAATTCCATTTAAGTTTTTTTTTATACTTTATTTTAGTAATCCCTTTTAAAAGAGATAAGAACCGGTGAATCAGAAACAATTAATTAAGAAAAAAAGTTATTATTATTATTTTTATGGAACATACATATCAATATTCTTGGATCATACCGTTCGTTCCACTTCCAGTTCCTATGTTAATAGGAGTGGGACTTCTACTTTTTCCAACAGCAACAAAAAATCTTCGCCGTATGTGGGCTTTTACTAGTATTTTTTTGTTAAGTATAGTTATGGTTTTTTCGGTCGATCTATCTATTCAGCAAATACAAAGAAGTTCTATCTATCAATACATATGGTCTTGGACCATCAATAATGATTTTTCTTTCGAGTTCGGACACTTTATTGATCCGCTTACTTCTATTATGTCAATATTAATCACCACAGTTGGAATTCTGGTTCTTTTTTATAGCGACAATTATATGTCTCATGATCAAGGATATTTGAGATTTTTTGCTTATATGAGTTTTTTCAATACTTCAATGTTGGGATTAGTTACAAGTTCGAATTTGATACAAATTTATATTTTTTGGGAATTGGTTGGAATGTGTTCCTATCTATTAATAGGGTTTTGGTTCACACGACCTAGTGCGGCGAGTGCTTGTCAAAAAGCATTTGTAACTAATCGTATAGGGGATTTTGGTTTATTATTAGGAATCTTAGGTCTTTATTGGACAACAGGTAGTTTCGAATTTCGGGATTTGTTCGAAATATTTAATAACTTGATTTCTAATAAGGAGGTTCACTTTTTATTTGTTCCTTTGTGCGCCTTTCTATTATTTGTTGGCGCAGTTGCTAAATCCGCACAATTTCCCCTCCACGTATGGTTACCTGATGCCATGGAAGGACCTACTCCTATTTCTGCTCTTATACATGCCGCTACTATGGTAGCAGCGGGCATTTTTCTTGTAGCTCGTCTTCTTCCACTTTTCATAGTGATACCATACATAATGAATCTCATATCTTTGATAGGTATAATAACAGTATTATTAGGAGCCACTTTAGCTCTTGCTCAAAAAGATATTAAAAAAAGTTTAGCCTATTCTACAATGTCTCAATTGGGTTATATGATGTTAGCTCTAGGTATGGGGTCTTATCGAGCTGCTTTATTTCATTTGGTTACTCATGCTTATTCGAAAGCCTTGTTGTTTTTAGGATCCGGATCAATTATTAATTCAATGGAAGCTATTGTTGGATACGTTCCAGATAAAAGCCAGAATATGGTTCTTATGGGCGGGTTAAAAAAGCACGTGCCAATTACAAAAACTGCTTTTTTATTAGGTACACTTTCTCTTTGTGGTATTCCACCCCTTGCTTGTTTTTGGTCCAAAGATGAAATTCTTAATGATAGTTG